TTTTTTCTAAAATAATAAAAAATCTCAAAATATTTAATTCTATTTTTTTCTTATTTCTTATTAATTTAATAAAAAAATAAAGTAAAAGCGGGTAGCGGGAATCGAACCCGCATCGTTAGCTTGGAAGGCTAGGGGTTATAGTCGACGTTGATTCATCATTTTTAACGTCTCTAATTCAAAACTGAACGTGAAACTTTGGTTTCATTCGGCTCCTTTATGGAAGATGTATAAATTCCTATATTAAGACATGAACGAAAAAAAAATTCCACCCATAACATCTATGTCAGCTTTTCTGTCTGAATGTATTCAGAACAACCCGCTTTCTAGACGATCCCTATAGAAAAGAGGGGGATTATATTATAACAACCTTTCTAGTTACTTCGTTCTCTATTTCTATGTGAGAGAATCCTTAGGAAAAGCATTTTGTTTCTACCGAGCTAAAACAATTTGTCGATGTCTCTAGTAAACCAAAGTCATTGTTTAATAGCCATTTTGCTTCAATTTCCGTAATACAAATTCCAAATTAAAGATTTAGTTACGATTAGAAAGCCACTTTCTATCTTTATCCATGGATCCTTTACTCATACTTATTGAATTAGAAGTATTGATCTAATTAAAAACAAAAAATTATGTTTCGTAATCTCATAATCCAATTTTTCAATTTTTAATTGATTCTTGGATACAAATCACGAGAATGTATATTCTTCCTCGAATTTTTCATTGAGAGGTAAAGGATTAAATCCTTTTAAGAAATAAAGTTTTTGGTCGGAATGAAATATTAATCAAACCGAAAGACCCCTTAACTATATAAAGGATTATAGAACGAATCACACTTTTACCACTAAACTATACCCGCTACAATCCGATTATTGTATATAAATGAACCTTTTGTCGAACAAGAAAATGGGTCGTAATAAAAAGTGAAAAGAGTAAAAAGAAAGGATAGGATCATAAAATAATCATGAAAATTAGAGCGTTTACGTGTTGTATCAGAGAACCCAATGAGATTCGGAAAAGAGAATTCATTAAATTTCAATAACTAAAACTAAATAACAAGTGTTTTTTTGCCGGAGGTTTTTGACCTAGACGTCTCGACAAAACTACTTAAGCCATAACATACATGAAAATTTATTGTGCAAGAATCCACAGTTCCCTTTTTGTTATTTATTTACTTTACTAAAATAAAAGGAATAAAGAAAATAAAGAATAAATATAAAAAATTAAGATAAGAAATATAAAAAATTAAGATAAGAAACGACACTTTGATTCGATATCATTTGATTCTATATCATAGAAATAAAAAGAGTTTTTATTTTTCCAATCGTAATAACAAGCAAGTATTTTAGTTTTCAAATAAAAAAAAAATTATTTATGATTCGTTGGAACAATAAATGGCGGGCCCGGCCTGGTCAGTACTTAGCCGGGCCGTGGAACTAAAAAGCACTCTCGGATGAAAAAAAATATTATGAAGGGCTCTTTCAATCCTTATTTTTTATAATGTAACATAGTATTATCCTTTTTCAATTGGGAGGAGAGATGGCTGAGTGGACTAAAGCGTCGGATTGCTAATCCGTTGTACGAGTTTTTCGTACCGAGGGTTCGAATCCCTCTCTTTCCGTTTTTGTTGATGACTTGGTATTTTCTTTCGAATTTTTCGCGAGCTCTTTTTATTTTTAATAGTTAAAAATGTGTAATAGATAAAATCCTACTAAGAACATTTAAAAATCAAGCAAGGAAAACCTTATCTTTTATTCTTCACGTCCAGGATTACGTCCTGGATCATTAGACAGGAATCCGAAAATAAAGAGAGAAACAAAGAATATCACTACCGTGTAAACAAATAGTTTGAGAGTAAGCATTACATAATCTCCAAGATTTTTTTTAGTAAAAAAGAGAATAGATTCTCCGTTTTTATACCGCATACCCTACTATTTTGATTTTTTATTTTGACACCAAGAAATAAAGTGGGGTGATCCATATTTTTCGCGGTTGTACAAGAATTTCAATATTTGAATTGAGGGTGTAAGACTTATCTGATCTTATCAATTCTTTTCTTTGAATTTTTTTTTTTTTCAATAAATCATGAATTTGTCTAGACATTATTAAATTAAAGATATCATCGAAAACTTACAGCAGCTTGCCAAACAAAGGCTAAGAGAAAAAAAAACAGGGGTATTACTGGCATAACATCTACGATTGGATTTAAAAAAGCGTAGGCCTCGGGCAATTTGGCGACGAAAAAACTACTTGAATAAAGAGCAGAATTAAGACAGATACAGATCAAACTAAATATATTAAGCATAACAAACATTTTGTTCTTGAGGATAATTGTATTTTATTTATTTTGATTGAGTTATTAATAAATTGAGTTTTTTATTATTTTATTATTATAAATATGTTATTATTCATAGAAAAGAAAAATGAATAAAAAGAAAATAAGATAGACCAAAAAACTTTCTTTGATTTGAACTCACCCAATCAAAAATCCTTCAATTCTCAAATCAAAAGAGAATAGAATAAACCATACTTTCATACAATATCTTAATTGAATTATATGTAATGATCAATAAATTCTGTTTAATTCTACGTCTACATGTATAAAAATTCTAGTAATCTATTTTATAGATAATAGATATTTAGACTTGAGTTGACGAACAACCAGTACCAATATTAGTGTTTATTAGTGTCGACTAGAAATGGGGCGTGGCCAAGTGGTAAGGCAACGGGTTTTGGTCCCGCTATTCGGAGGTTCGAATCCTTCCGTCCCAGAACATACCTGACCCACGATCATTTTATTAATCGATAATTTTATTAATCTATAATAAAAAATAAAATATATATCTATATCATAATCTATATCATAATAAAATATATCAAAATAAAGATTGTCTTTTCGACCAGTCTTCCGTTTAGGAGTATAATATTGTTATAGAATGTGATTCTTATTTCTTTTTTTTTTTTTTTTATTAATCATATCTTTTTCACAAATTTAATTGAGTTCAAATAACACGCATATGAAACGAAATTTGGATTTGTTAAATATTACAGATTTTACAATATGAAATATGAAAAAATAACAACCTAAATCTTTCCTTACATCAGTCTTTTTTTTTATTAATCATTGATGGTTTAATCCAATATGGATTTATCTTTCTCTTAATGATGATAAAAAGCGAATGGTACTTACTGTAAAACCTTATGCAAATAATGATATAGGGTAGGAAACTATTCAATCAATTAAATCTTTTTAATGATTTCTTATGAGTTCTTGGTATTCTAAGAAGTTTGAAATTGTTGAATTTATCCTATCACGTTACTTGAAGATAGAGATTCAAAATAACTTGTTTATTCGTGTTTATTTATTCATGTTATTTTAGTTATAATTAAAAAAATAATTATAAACAATGGGGTTAAATTGATTGAATTCTTGTTGAGACTTCGTCATACATTATCCATTCTTCATATAGAAGAAAAAAGTATAGATTATTATGTACCGACCGAACCGATGATTATTCACGATTCCATAATTGAATCAATTACATACTGGTTCCAAACTGAAGGAATGTTATGGTAAAACTTCGTTTAAAACGATGTGGCAGAAAGCAACGTGCGACTTGAAGGACATGATCAGCTGTGGATTCTTACATCCACCACTTTTTTATATTATATAGGAACGAAAGTGCTCTTGGCTCGACATCATTTGTTCTGTTCCACTGGAACCCTCATTTTTGAGAGTGTTGCCATGTAAATAGTACACGATGGAGCTCGAGTAGAACGTATTGATTAATTTCTCAAGGGCAAGAATCTAAGGTTAGTATCGATCAATAAATTGGAACAACTTCGTAAGTCTATTTTAGATATATAAATCTAAAGGATCCAATTCGATAAAATTTAAAAGTTAATTTTGTTGGAATTGGTAAAACTCTTTTGATCAAATCAAAAGTAAAGTGTATTACGTAGGAATCAACCATTCATACGATTCTTTGATAGAAAGAAATCACAAAAAATGGTATGTTGCTGCCGTTTTGAAACGATTTAAAGATCACCGAAGTAATGTCTAAACCCAATGATTCAAGGCAAAGATAAAGATCCTGGAACAAGGAAATACCGTTTTCAATTGTCTCAACAACCAGATCATATTTAAGAATCAAAATAGATTCTAAAGTAAGAATCAAAATAGATTCTAAAAGAGACAGACAAAAAGGGTTAGAGACCACTCAATAAATTTAATACCTAAAAGGTTTCTTTTGAGTTATTTGAGAGTTATTCAACTTGAGTTATGAGGATACAAATAATTTTTTTTTTGGGGGGGGGGAAGACTAAGAAAAAGTATTTAAACTAAAATCAATAATATAATGAATTTGATGATTTTATGGATCTATTTGATATTATGATTCTATACATAGACATAATTTAGAATTTTCTCGAGCCGTACGAGGAGAAAACTTCTTATACGTTTCCAGGGGGGGGGGGAGTATTGTTCATCTATCCCAATGAGCCATTTATCGAATCGTTGCAATTGATGTTCGATCCCGACGAGAGGGAAGAGATCTTCGTAAAGTGGGTTTTTATGACCCGATAAAGAATCAAATTTATTTAAATGTTCCGGCTATTCTATATTTCCTTGAAAAAGGTGCTCAACCTACAGGAACTGTTCATGATATTTCAAAAAGGGCGGGGGTTTTTACGGAACTTCGCCCTAATCAACAAATATAATTCAATTAATGAAATAAAAAAAATGTGGATGATTTGTATATAGCCTTGTATAACCTTTTTGTTTCTTTGCTATTTCCTCTTTTGTTCTATTTATATCATACTAAATTTATTATTGTTACTATAAAAGAGTGTCTTTTATAACGACAAAAATCTATTTATATTTTATTGATATAAATTTTATTGATATATATAAAATAGATAGAAAAAGATTAAGTGAATAAATAAATGAAGTAATCGGGTCTATAAATATAAAATTTTGAGATTACTGTCAATGAGTTAAGGAA